AAAAAGAGCTTATTATTAGTTTTAAATTTTAGAAATTTAAGTTAGAAAGATTTGTATAAAAATATATAATTTTTTTTTAAAAAGAAGAGTAAAAGTTGGATTCTATTTTAATTAAGTCAAAATAGGGGGAATTCAAGAGTTTAAACATAAAGGGTTAAAAACTGAAAAAGGCTTTTAAATTTTTAATTTTTAGGTTTTATAAGGGGGTAGGTGGAAAAATAATCGTTGAATTCTAAAAATATGAAAATAATTTAATTTTAGAGTAAAAAATAAATTAAATACTATTTTAAATTTTTATTATCTTTAGGTAGATTTGAAAGGGGGTTAATTTTTTAAAATTTTGATAAATGAAGAATAAAAATTTAGGTTTAATTAATGTAAAATTTAAAATATTTTTAATAAAATAATTTGAAAAGCTAGATATTAGTAAAATTTTTTGTATCTAAAAAGATTTGGTTAATTATAATTTAATTATTAAAAATATTAGTTTTTATTAAAAATTTTTATAAGGAGCTTCTGTTTGTTTAGTAGTTTCATTAAATGGTGGTAGTGTTACGATTGTGTAGAGGGGCCCAATTATTTGTCTTTTAAATGGAGGCTGATGTAAGTTATAAGATGAAATTTAATTGTTTTTTAAAGAAATTATTTTTAGTAAAAATTTTTTTGCTCACAATAACATTCTATTTTGTGTTCTGAGTCTAATTTAAAATTGTGATTTAAGGTCAGATTTAATTATGAAAATATTTATAATAATTATTTATAAATTAATTTTAGGCTTTAATCTAAAATTGGAGGGTGAAAAGAGCCCATTATTAGTTTTAAATTTTAGAAATTTAAGTTAGAAAAATTTGTATAAAAATGTATAATTTTTTTTTAAAAAGAAAAATAAAAATTGGATTTTATTTTAATTAAGTCAAAATAGGAAGGATCCGAGAGTTTAAATATAAAGGATTAAGAACTGAAAAAGGCTTTTAAATTTTTAATTTTTAGTTTTATATAAGGGGGTAGGTGGGAAAATAATCGTTGAATTTTGAAAATATGGAAATAATTTAATTTTAAAGTGAAAAATAAATTAAATACTATTTTAAATTTTTATTATCTTTGGGTGGATTTGAAAGAGGGTTCTTTTTAGAATTTTGATAAGTGAAGAATAAAAAATTGGGTTTAATTAATACAAAATTTAAATTATTTTAAATAAAATAATTTGAAAAGCTAGATATTAGTAAATTTTTTATATTTAAAAAGATTTGGTTTATTACAATTTAATTATTAAAAATATTAGTTTCTGCTAAAAAATTTTATAAGGAACCCTGTTTGTCTAGTAACGTTATTAAACGGTGGTAGTGTTTTAATTACACAAAGGGGTATAATTACTTATTTTTTAAATAGAGGTGGGTACAAATAGTAAGATGAAGTCTAACTGTCATTTTTTTTAAAAATTATTTTTTTTTATTAAAAAAAAATATTTGCTCACAATAACTTTTTATTTTCTATTCTAAGTTTAATTTAAAATTATGATTTGAGGTTATATTTAATAATAAAAATATTTATAATAATTATTTATAAATTAATTTTAGGCTTTAATCTAAAATCGAAGGGTAAAAAGAGCCTCTTATTAATTTTAAATTTTAGAAATTTAAGTTAGGAAAATTTATATAAAAAATGTATAAAATTTATTTTTAAAAAGAAGAATAAAAATTGAATTTTATTTTAATTAAGTCAAAATAGGGAGAATTCAAGAGTTTAAATATAAAGGGTTAAAAACTGAAAAAGGCTTTTAAATTTTTAATTTTTAGGTTTTATAAGGGGGTAGGTGGGAAAATAATCGTTAAATTCCAAAAATATGAAAATAATTTAATTTTAGAGTGAAAAATAAATTAAATATTATTTTAAATTTTTATTATTTTTCAATAGATTTGAAAGAGGGTTCTTTTTAAAATTTTGATAAGTGAAGAATAGAAAATTAGGTTTAATTAATGTAAAATTTAAATTATTTTTAATAAAATAATTTGAAAAGCTAGGTATTAATAAAATTTTTTATACTCAAAAAGATTTGGTTAATTATAATTTAATTATTAAAAATATTAGTTTTTATCAAAAATTTTTATAAGGAGCCTTATTTATCTAGGGGTTTTATTAAATGGCTACAGTATTTTAATTGTGCAAGGGGAACATAATTATTCATTTTTTTAAAATAGAGGTTAGTATTTATAGCAAGGCAAAATTTAACTGTTATTTTTAAATATTTTTTATTAAAAAATATTTGCTCATAATAACTTTTTATTCTCTATTCTAAGTTTAATTTAAAATCGTGATTCATGGTTGTATTTAATTGTGAAAATCTTTATAATAATTTCTTATATTGTAATTTTAGGTTTTGATACAAAATTAAAGACTAAGAAATTATTATATTAAATTATAAAAAATATTTTAAAATAATTATTGTTTTATTTTTATTAGGGTTTTAACCTAAAATTACAATATGAAAAATTGTTATTATATTTAATTATAAAAATTTTTAATTTTTATAAAAAGCTTCCTTCTTATTTTTTATCAGAAGTTAATTTTGTACTTATTTAAAAACAGAGGTACACTCTTTTTGGTCCTTTCGTACTAAAAAAGATAGCATTTATCGTGGATAGAAACCGACCTGGCTTTCACCGGTCTGAACTCAGATCACGTAGGATTTTAATGGTCGAACAGACCAACCTTTAGAAACTGTTGCATTTCTGGGAGATCCCGATCCAACATCGAGGTCGCAAACTTTTTTATCAATGTGAACTCTTCAAAAAAATTACGCTGTTATCCCTATGGTAACTTATTTCTTTGGTCACTCATAGAGTGGGTCATTAAAATATTTGTTAAAAATAATAAAATTGTTATTTTTTGGTAATTAAAATATAATGGAGGTTATTTTGGCTCCATGATTGCCCCAATCAAAATATTAATAATAAGATTTATAAAAATTTTTATTAAAATTAAATGATAAAAAATATTTTAGTTAATTAAAATTTTTTATTCAAATTTTATTATTATAATTTAAGCTCAATAGGGTCTTCTCGTCCTGCGATTTTATTATTGTTTCTTCACAAAAATAATAATTTAAAGGAAAAGAAAAGAGACAGTTAAATTTCGTCTTGCCATTCATACCAGCCTCCATTTAAGAGGCAAATGATTATGCTACCTTTGCACAGTTAAAATACTGCGGCCGTTTAACAAGGTCACTGGGCAGGCAGGGCTCCTTATAAAAATTTTTAGCAAGGAGTGATGTTTTTGGTAAACAGGCGAAATTATGATTTGCCGAGTTCCTTTTTTCTTTTTTTAAAATTAATGATATTCTGAGTTGAAAGACAATAGAATAATTTAATTTCTTGTAAAATTTATAATTTATTCTTTCAAAGTTAGAATTGTTTAATACTCAAAAAATCAGTTTTCTTTACTAATTTTAACATTTTAGCTTTTAAAAAGGATAAAATTCTTTAATAAAATAAAATAATTTCAGATTTTGTTTTAAAATTTTTTATCAGGGTTTAAAAAAAGAAGCTTTAACGCTTTTTTAAAAATAGATGCTATTAATCCTATTCAACTTTTTATTATTAAGATATTAATAAAAATTTTTATCTTTAATTAATTTTTTTGGTTTTTTCCAATTTGATAAGTAGGCTTGTCCTTACTTATCTAAGGCTATAAATTTATTTTAATAACTTTTTTTTATTAAAAAAAATAATATTGTATTAAATAAAAAATATAGTAATGACTTAAATCATTTTCTTAAAGAACCAGCTAACATTAAGTACGATTAGAATTTCACATCTAATATATCCTCAATAATTACTATTTCAACAGTAAAAATTTTTCTCTAATAAGAAGAATATATTAGCTCACTTAGTTTCGGGTTAAAAAATTTTTATTAAAATTCTTGTTAAACCATTATACAAAAGGTACAGATATTAAAGTTTTCTTTTTGTATTTTATATTTTTCAATATTTTTCAACTTTCCTTTATAGTACTTTTTTTATAGCTTAATAAATTAATTTCTAATAATTATACTTTTAAAGTTTTAATATTTTATTTGTTAAAAATTTTATTTTATTTTATTTTTAAAATTAAGAGATAGCTAGTAATAAAAATTATAAAATCTTAAAAAGGGTTTAAACCTATTTCTATTAATTTACAAAATTAATTGCTAAATTAGCTTTTAAGACTTTAAAAAAAATATTTCAGGGGCATTTTCCAATACACCTACTTTGTTACGACTTTTCTCCTCTTAATTAGACGAGAGTGACGGGCGATGTGTGCGAATTTTAGAGCTTTTTTCATGAATATTTTCTAAGTAAACATTACTACTGAATTCTTTTTTAAAATTTTATTTCATAAAAATTTCTATAATTTTGTTTGTAATTTAATTAGTTATTAAAATATTGTAGCTCACTTATTTCCAGCTTATTAACTGCACCTTGATCTGACGTTATGAAGATTTATTCTTTATGTTTATTTTTCTTATGAGGTAAACTGACGACGATGGTATACAAGTTGATTTTTCAAAAGCTGGTAAGGTTTTTCGTGGATTATCGATTTAATAGCAAGCTCCTCCAGAAAGGTCTAAAAAACCGCCAAGTTCTTTGAATTTTAAATTTCTATTCGTAATTTTCTGGTTTAAAGCTATTTAACGACTCATATAGGGGGGTATCTAATCCCAGTTTATTATTGAGCTTTCGTAAAATTAAATTTATTAAGATTTAATGAAATAGTGGTATAAAGTTTTTGTTAGTTTATTACTACTAAAATAAATTTCTATCTTAATTTTTAAAAAATTTAATTACTTTTTATCCAATTGTTTTAATTTGAATTTTATGTATAACCGCGGTAGCTGGCACATAATTTACCAATTCTTTTTTTTATCACTATATCAAGCTTCAACTTATTGTATAAGGTTAAGTACTGCAGTTGTGGGATCTAAATATTAAAGATTTGTTACAATATCTAATAATAATAATTAATTATTTATCCTAAAAGATAAATAAAAATTTTCCTCACTGTAATGAAATTTTCTTGCATGTATCAATTTAAAAAAAATAAAAATTAGGACTAGGACCAAATCTGTTACTAAGAAAAGGAATTTAACCTTTATATAATCATTTTCAGTGGTTTGCTTTTAAATTAAGCTATCTTTGTAAAAAATTAAATTTTTTTCTAATTCAGATATTATTGGGATAAAAAATAAAAACAAAGAAAAATAAAGAAGTGAAATAATTTGTCTTATGGTTGTAAAAGGCTCTTCAACGGGTTGTCTTCCTAATCATGTTAAAATTAAAAAAGTAACAATTAAAATTCAGAAAATTAATTGTGAAAATGGCCGAAAAGCTTTGCTTTTTTTAAGAGATTTATGTATAACTGGTACTATAAATAGAATAAGTATGGATGCTAAGAGAGCAATCACACCTCCTAACTTTTTTGGGATAGATCGAAGAATTGCATATGCAAATAAAAAATACCATTCTGGTTGAATGTGCAGAGGTGTTATTAGTGGTTTAGCCGGTTTAAAATTTTCGGGGTCATTTAAAATTTTTGGATTAAGTAGAACTATTCTTCTTAGAATAAAAAATAAAATTATAAATCCTATTAAATCCTTTGTTGAAAAATAAGGGTGGAATCTTGTTTGCTCAAAATTTCTTTTTATTCCTACAGGATTATTTGCTCCTGATTTATGAAGAAAAATTAAATGCACCATAGTTAAAGCTACTATAATGAAAGGAAATAAAAAATGAAAAGCAAAAAATCGATTTAATGTAGCTTTGTCTACTGAAAATCCACCTCAAATTCATTCAACTATTAGTTTTCCTATATAAGGAATAGCCGAAATAAGATTAGTTATAACGGTTGCTCCTCAAAAAGACATTTGTCCTCATGGTAAAACATAACCCACAAATGCTGTAGCCATTGTTATAAGAAACAGTATTATTCCTATATTTCATGCTTTTTGTTTACAATAGGATTTATAGTATAATCCTCGGCCTATATGGAAATAAAGGCAAAAGAAGAAAAAAGAGGCAGTTTTTGCATGTACTTTTCGTAGAAACCAACCATATTTTACTTTTCGACAGATATGCATAACGGAAGAAAAAGCAAATGTAGTATCTGGGACATAATGCATTGCGAGAAATAAACCGGTTAAAATTTGTATAATTAAACATAACCCAAGGAGTGACCCAAAGTTTCATCAAATGGATATATTTCTAGGAGTGGGCAAATCAATAATAGAAGAATTTAAAATTTTTAGAAGGGGGTGGTTCTTACGCAAGGGTCTTGTCATTTATATATTAATATATAATGATTTTTTATTTATTATTAGTAATAATGTTTTTTGGTGGGACTTTAGTTTTTTATAGTTTATCCCCCTATTATGGGGCTTTAGGTCTAGTAATGCTAGCTATTTCTAGTTGTTTTTTATTGGGGTTGTTTGGATTTTCTTTTGTAGCTTTAGTTTTAGTTCTAATTTATATGGGAGGTATGTTAGTAGTATTTATTTATTCAATAGTTTTATCTAGAGAACGTTATCCTAAGGTTAGGAATTTAAAAGAAATTTTTATTCTAGCTTTTTTTTTAATTTTATGGGTATTTTTTAATTTTGAAAAATGATTTAAAGTTAGATTAATTGAATGAAAAAGTTTTATAAAAATCGATTTAATAGGAAAAAGCAAATTATATAAATTAGTTTGATGAAAATTAATTATGGCTGGGTATATTTTATTAATAACTTTAATTGTGGTTCTTATACTTACTTATGGCTCAGAATATAATATTTTGAAGGCTTTATAAAATAAAAAAAATTATACAAAAATATTTAAAAAAAGTATAAATAGCAAAATAAAAAAAAAGATAAAGACAGAAGATAATAAATATTGCTTTATATAACCACTTTGAAATTGCTGATAAGCTTGGGTTGAAATATAATTTATTTTTGAAATTCCTTGGGCTCTAAGATTTTCATTCCAACCTTGATCAATTTTTCGTGAACTCAATAGTAAAGACATAGAAAATGAATAGGACAAGAAAAAGGAGTGAAATATTTTTTCATAAAATCATTGGTTAGAAAAAAAAGAATTTAGATCCAAAAAATTATAAAAATTATTTTTCTTATTAAAATAAATTAAAAAGTAAAATGTCAATATAAAACCTGATACTGAAGCAAAAAAAATAATTTTCTTTAAAATTATTTTAATAGAAAATTTTTTTTGTTCAAAAATAAAAAATGAAAAAAATCAACCTATTATTATTGTATTTAGAGCCAAACGATTTAGTGCTTTAGATAAATTTTTATTTTCTTCTTTTATTAAAGTTAGGGGGGAGAAACAAGGCGTTTTAAAAAAACAATAATAAAAAATACGAAGAGAGTAGACAGATGTCAAAAAAGTTGCTATAATAGCTAAAATAATGCTGAATAATTTAGATAATCTAATTAAACTAATTTCTAGAATTAAATCCTTAGAATAAAATCCTGCTAAAAAAGGAATTCCTGATAAAGCTAAGCTTCCTAAAAATATGCAAGCTGAAGTGTTAGGGAGTAAAAAAAATAAACCGCCCATCTTTCGAAGGTCTTGTTCGTCATTTAATCTGTGGATAATTCTTCCAGAAGACAAAAAGAGCATAGCCTTAAAAAAAGCGTGAGTACATATATGAAATAAAGCAATTTTTGGTTGTTTTATTCCTATAGCAATCATCATTAAGCCAAGTTGTCTAGTTGTAGAATATGCTATAATCTTCTTTATATCGTGTTGAGAAATTGCAGAAGTTGCTGCAAATAAAGCTGTTATAGAACCTAAAATTAAACACCATTTATTAAATTTTGGAAGTTTTTTATAAAAAAAAGATACTCGAATTAATAAAAAAATTCCAGCTACAACCATAGTAGATCTATGGAGAAGGGCAGAGACAGGAGTAGGGCCTTCCATTGCTGCTGGCAATCAAGGATGAAGTCCAAATTGTGCAGACTTTCCAGTTGCAGCCAATAATACTCTAATTAAAAGTATTTTTAAAAAATATTTATGGGAATCCTTTTCCATTAGAAAAATTTCAGAAAGAGACCATGAATTAAATAAAGTGATATTAATTGCAAAGAATAAAAGAAGCCCTATATCCCCTATTCGTTTGTATATAATTGCTTGAATAGCAGCTTTATTTGCTTTATTTCGTCTAGATCATCATCTAATAAGTAAGAAAGACAAAAACCCGACTCCTTCTCAACCAATAAAAATTATAAATAAATTATTTGAAGATACTAAAATAATCATGTTTAAAAGAAAAATTATTAGTAGACGAAAGAATTTATTAGGTTTTGGTTCTTTATGAGTGTAGTAAAAAGAAAATTCAATAATAGACCAAGAAACAAATAAAGCGACTGAAAAAAATATTTTAAATACAAAATCAAAATGGAATTCTAATTTTACCCTGAATTTTTTTTTAAAAAATCAAGGGTTTAATGAAAAGACAATTTTAGGAAAATTAGAAATAATATTCAAAAAAAGAGGGATTAAAGACAAAATAGCTATATTCTTTAATATAAATATATATATATTTTTTTTTTTTTTTTTTACTATTCAAAATTTATAAGATGAGCCAGTTAGATTAAATTTAAATTTTTTAGATTTTATAAATTTTATCCATTTTTTTTTAGAAAAAAAAATAGAAATGGTTAAAATAAGTATCAGAGTTACTTTTGTGGATAAAATAATTTTAGAAAGTTTAATAAACATCGAAATAGCTATAGAATTGAACTACAGATTTTATAGACTTAGCAGGTCTAAAATACCCAGTTTATTTCGAAGGATAAAAGATTAGATTTTTCTAATAACTTTAATATCACAAATTAATATTTGTTTAAACTACTTTTATCTAGAATATAAGAATAATTGAGGGTTTTACAATCAAAAAAATTAAAGGAAAAATATGAAAAAATATTAATATATGTTCAGATATTTGAATATTTTTTATATTTCGAATAAAAGTTGGAAATATATTTTTTTTTGTTTTTTGAAATATTAAAAGTGAATATATTGCGCTAAAAATAGTTGAAACAGTTAGGAGTGGAAATACTAATAAATTTCATTTTATTAGAGAAACAATAATTAGTAATTCTCCAATTAAATTTGGTGTGGGGGGGAGTCCTAAATTGGATACGCAAATTATTATTCATCATAAAGTTAATAGAGGGGATACCATTCTAAAACCTCGTGTAATAATAAGAGTTCGAGTTTTTTTACGTTCGTAAAAAAGTTTGGCTAAACAAAACAGTCCTGACGATATAAAACCGTGAGCAATCATTAATGATAGAGCTCCTTTGAACCCTCATAAGGAAAGGGAAAAGATCCTAGCAGCTATTAATCTCATATGACCTATAGAAGAATAGGCAATTAATGCCTTTAAGTCTGTTTGTCGTAAACATATAATTCTTGTTATCAATCTTCCTCAGATACAAAAGATTATAAGAGGTGAAGAAATATAATAAGAGGATGGAATAATAAAAATAGAAATTGTTCGGATTAAGGCATAACCTCCTAACTTAAGTAGTATTGCTGCTAAAATTATTGACCCGGCAATGGGGGCTTCTACATGAGCCTTTGGGAGTCATAAGTGAAAGCCATAAATAGGCATCTTTATAAGAAATGCAATAATAAAAAAAATTCATCAAAAGTTTAATGAGATGTATGAAAATTTTTTGATAAAATTTATTAAAAAGGAAGACGGAAAAATTAAAGTTGAGGAAATTTTATAGTATAAAATAATAGAAATTAATAGTGGAAGAGATCCTGAAATAGTGTAAAATAAAAAATATATCCCAGCTTGGAATCGTTCCTTTTGTGCTCCTCAGCGAGAAATAAGAATAAGAGTAGGGAGGAGTGTTGATTCAAAGGCTATAAAGAATAAAGATAATTCTAAAGTAGAAAAAGTAAGAATAAGTGTAAATAAAATAAAAAATATTAAAGAAATAAATGTTTGTTGGGTCTTAAAAGATGTCTTGTAAATAGTTTTTATTCTAGCTAAAAGAGAAAGAGGAACTAATCATATTCTAAGGATTATTAGTGGTGAAGATAGTTTATCTATGGCAAAAATAAAGGATATTTTGTGTCAAGTGGAAAAAAAGTGTAAATTGATTGTATTGAATCTTATTAAAGTAATAATAATAGCTTTTATTATAGAAGCAATTCACAATTTCTTTTGATTAAGAAATCATGGACTAATAATTGAAATAAATGAAATAAAAATAAGATGTGTCATTACTTGTTATTCTGCTCAGTCTAAACCTCCTTGTAACCATTCAAAAATTAAACCAATAGTGAGAATTATTAAAAATATAATGAAAAAAAAGATTGAAGTTTTTGGTTTTAAAAAAAATATAGAGGAAGGAAAAGGCAGAATTAAGGCTATTTCAAGGTCAAAAAGAAGAAAGAGAATGGCAATTAAAAAAAATCGAAAAGAAAAAGGAATTCGGGCTGATTTTAAAGGATCAAATCCACATTCGTATGGAGAATTCTTTTCTATTTTTTTGTTTTTTAATGGCAAACAATGAGCAATTACAGCAATAATTGTTATAACAAAAAAGATTGATAAAAGGGCAATAGAAAATTTTAAAATTTTTTATTTTATAAAAGTTAGGAGAAATGGCAGAAATAATGTATTTAGTTTGAAACTAAAGGATAAAAGTTGAAATCTTTTTTTCTCTTAAGAGCCTCATCAATAGATACAAATATAAAGAAATAATCAAACAACATCAACGAAATGCCAGTATCAAGCGGCGGCTTCAAAGCCAAAGTGGTGATTTTTTGAAAAATGGGATCTATTTAGGCGTAAGAAGCATATGATTAAAAATGTTGTTCCAATAAGAACATGAAAACCATGAAATCCTGTTGCTACAAAAAAAGTAGAGCCGTAGACTCTATCTGCAATTCTAAAGGATAAATCAAAATATTCTCAAGCTTGAAGAGTTGTAAAATAAATTCCTAAAACAACAGTAAGAAATAATCTTTGAACAGCTTGAGTTTTATTTTTCTTTAAAATTCTATGGTGAGTTCAGGTTATAGTAATTCCAGATGAAAGAAGGATAGCTGTGTTTAATAAAGGTATTAAAAATGGTTTTATAGGATTTATACCTGATGGGGGTCATGTAGCTCCTAATTCAATAGTGGGGGCAAGACTATTATGAAAAAAAGTTCAAAAAAATGCAAAGAAAAAACAAATTTCAGAAGTTATAAATAAAATCATTCCAAAACGTAAACCATTTCTAACAATAAGAGTGTGAAAGCCTTGAAAAGTTCTTTCTCGAATAATATCACGTCATCAATTAATAACAGTAAAAATTAATAAAATTATTCCTAATAAAAAAAGAATAGCTTTATTTAAATGAAATCAAGCAACTAATCCAGATGTCATCATAAGAGTTCTAATAGCCCCTGTTAAGGGTCAAGGTCTTTGTTCCACAAGATGGAAAGGGTGTTGATGGTTCATTATATTTTAAAGATTTTGTACTAAAAAAAAGTGTATCAAAGAAGTAAACACATAGGTTTGGATACAAGCTACAGCTACTTCAAGAATAAAAAGAAAACTAAAAACTAATAGAGCTGGCAATACTATAAATATTTTTTTTGAGAGAGATCAGATAGCGGTAGAAATCAAAAAAATTAATAAATGTCCTGCTGTTAATTTGGCTGCAAGTCGTAGACCTAAGGCTATAGGTTGTGCAAAAAGACTAAGAGTTTCAATAATAACCATAAAAGGAATAAGGTAGGAGGGGGTTCCTTGAGGAACTAAATGGCTTAAACGATTTTGGAAAGCTGAATAAAAGCCAAGAAAATTTACAGACATTCAAAGAGGGACCCCAATTCTATAAGTTATAGAGATATGGCTAGTGCTAGTAAAAGTATAAGGTAATAATCCTAAAAATTTTATAGATAAAATTAGGATAAAAATACCGGTTAAAATTGGGATTCATGGGGCTGCTTTAATTTTTGTTTGTTTAAAAATAATATTAACAATATTATTCTTAAATAAATTAAAAATAAAAAAAGTTTGTTTAGGGAGTCAATTTGATGAGATTGAAATAGAAAGTCAAATAATTTTTAAAATTGTAGCAATTAGTATCATAGGGATCAAAAAGAAAAAATCTGGAGAAAATTGGTTAAAAATTTTTTTTAGTTTCATAGTCATTTATTTTTATTTTTAGTAGATTTGAATGCAAAATTTATTTTAGTTTTTTTATTCATTTTATTTTTTATAATAATTGAAGTGACTAAAATTAAAAATAATCAGCTTAAAAAGAAGTTAAAAAGTCATCAAATTAGTTTTAATTGTGGCATTTCTTTAATAGTAGTTTATATTCTACTTTTTTTTAAATTAAGAGTTTAAAACTTTAGATAAGTTAATTAAAGATTATTCTTTTAAAAAATTAAAGATTCAGTTTTCAAAATTATTAAATTTTATAGACTCAATTACTATTGGCATAAATCTATGGTTGGCTCCGCAAATTTCAGAACATTGGCCAAAGAATAATCCTGGTCGAGAAATAAAAAATTTAGTTTGATTTAATCGCCCAGGAACAGCATCCATCTTAATTCCTAAGGATGGGATTGCTCATGAATGAAGGACATCTGAAGATGTTATAAGAACTCGAATAGGAGTGTGAGAAGGTAAGATTAAGTGGTTGTCTACTTCTAAAAGTCGAGGATTCCCAAGTAATAAATCGGAAGTTTGTGTCATATAAGAGTCAAATTCAAGATTTTTATAATCAGTATATTCATAAGATCAATATCATTGGTGTCCAATTGCCTTAATTGTTAGGAAGGGTTTATTTACTTCATCCATTAGATAAAGAAGTTGTAAAGAAGGAAGGGCGACAAAAATCAATATTATAGCTGGTAAAACAGTCCAAATAGTTTCTAAGGTTTGGTTTTCTAAAAAAAATCGATTAGTGCTATTTAAGAAAAATAAAGTCGCTAACCTATATAAAACTAAAATTGTTATTAGTACTAAGATTATTAAAGAATAGTCATGAAAATATGTTAATTCTTCCATTATAGGGGAAGAAGCTTTTTGTAATCCAAATTGGGTTCAATTTGCCATTTATTGTTGTAAAATTTTTATGTTATAGACTAAATCAGATTTATGGGAACGGGCTAATGCTACTAAAAGGGCTAACCCAGTTCTAGCTTCACATGCAGAAAAAGCTAGAAGAATTAGGCTATTAGTTAATAAAAATTTTTTAGAAATAGCTAGGGATCAGATTATATTAGTAAAAAATAATGAGATTAAAAGTAATTCTAAACATAAAAGAATTGATAAAAAATGCAATCGATTTATAATTATTCCAATAAAACCAAGATAAAATAGACTAATTGAGGAAAAAAATAAAGTTTTAATAAAAGAATTTTGACTTTTTATCAAAATTTTTTAAGCCGAAATTAAAAGTTTTTTTTAAACTAATTCTTATTATTTTATAAAAATAATTGTAGGGGGTGTTTCATTAAAAGTGTGATGAGAAGGAGGAAAATTTAGGTATTGTCATTCTAAAGAAGAAGAAGAAAATTCTGGGAATGAAGTTTGTCGTTGGGAAGAAAAAGCTTCTCATATTAAGAATAAGAATAAAAGTGTTCCTAGTAAAGAAATTATATTACCAAAAGATGAAACAGTATTTCAAAGAAGATAGGCATCAGGAAAATCAGAATATCGTCGTGGCATTCCAGCTAGGCCCAAAAAATGTTGAGGAAAAAAAGTTAATTTTACTCCAATAAACATAATAATGAATTGAATCTTTCCCCATAAAGGGTGAAAGGTTACACCTGAAAAAAGGGGAAATCAGTGAGTAAAACCAGCAAAGATAGCAAAAACAGCACCCATTGATAACACATAATGGAAATGAGCAACTACATAGTATGTATCATGGAGTATAATATCTATAGAAGAATTAGCTAGGATTACACCTGTTAAACCTCCAATAGTAAATAAAAATATAAAACCTAAAGCTCACAATAAAGGTGTATCTCAACGTAAGTTTCTTCCCTGTAAAGTAGCCATTCATCTAAAGACCTTTATACCTGTAGGCACTGCGATAACCATTGTGGCTGCAGTAAAATATGCTCGTGTGTCAACATCCATCCCCACTGTAAACATATGGTGAGCCCATACTAAAAATCCAAGGATTCCAATGGAAATTATGGCATAGACCATTCCTAAATAACCAAAAGGTTCTTTCTTTCCTGAATAATGGGCAATAATATGAGAAATCATTCCAAATCCCGGTAAAATAAGGATATAAACTTCGGGATGGCCAAAGAATCAAAATAGATGTTGAAATAAAATTGGGTCACCACCACCAGCTGGGTCAAAAAAAGTTGTATTTATATTACGATCAGTTAAAAGCATAGTTATAGCTCCTGCTAAAACAGGAAGTGAGAGTAAGAGTAAAAAAGTTGTTATAAAAATAGATCAAACAAATAATGGAAGGCGGTCAAAAGATACTCCTGGACTTCGCATTTTTATAATTGTTGATATAAAATTAATAGAAGCTAAAATAGAAGAAGCTCCTGCTAAATGGAGAGAAAAGATTGCTAAATCAACAGATCCCCCTGCGTGAGCTATTTTTCTAGAAAGGGGGGGATAAATAGTTCAACCTGTACCAGCTCCTCTTTCTATAGCAGCTGAAGCTACTAATAATAGAAAAGAGGGGGGAATTAGTCAAAAACTCATTTTATTCATTCGTGGAAAAGCCATATCAGGGGCTCCAATCATTAAGGGAATTAACCAGTTTCCGAAACCTCCAATCATTATTGGCATAACCATAAAAAAAATCATTATTAAAGCGTGGGCAGTAACTATAACTTTGTATATTTGGTCATCTTGTAAGAGAGATCCAGGTTGAGCTAATTCAATTCGAATAATCATTCTCATAGCAGTTCCAATTAGACCAGCTCAAATCCCAAATATTAAATATAAAGTTCCTATATCCTTATGTTTAGTTGAAAATAATCATCGTTTAAATTTCATGTTTAATTATATTAATATATAGAGATTCAGAAAATAATTTAAGTAGAATAATAATTTTGGGTATTATTAGTATAAGTTTAAATCTTATTTTTCTGATAAATTAGAAAAATAAGAATTGAACTTATATAAAAGATATCAAAATTCTTTATATTACCATTATATTATTTTCTAAAATAAATTTATTTTAATAAATGTAAATTTTAAGGTTTAAACTTAAGTTTTTTATATGCAAAATAAATATTTTATCAGTTAAATTAAATTTACTACACAGTATTATTAATTCAAGATAATTTGATTTTAACAAATTTAGGCTCTGTGTAAAAGAGGTACTTATTCAAGTTCTATCCAGGAATTAATTAGAGTAAAATGGCTTAATCTAAATTATTATTATATATAAATATAAAATTATTGGATTTTATAATTTGAGTTGTAGCCTAGTGGAAAGGCAATTGGCCGTTAACTAAGAGACAGCAAGATCAATACTTGTCAACTCAGAAATTAGAATAGCAAAATGTTAATGCTAAAGATTTAGGATCTTTTATTAAAGGTTTAAATCCTTTTTTTAATATAAAAAATTAATAAAAGATTTAGGTTAAAAAAACTAAAAACCTTCAAAGTTTTTGATAAAAATGAAATTTTTTTAGTCTTTGGTTTTGTAGTGTAATAAACATTTTAGATTGCAAATTTAAAAATACGAATATACTGATTTCGTTAAAACTTTTAATGATTAATAAAGTAAGCTAATTAAAGCTTTTGGGTTCATATTTCAAAAATAGAAGGTTAAAACCTCTCTTTATTTAAAATAAAAAACATTGGGTACTATCCAATAATTTTAGCCTGACAAGCTAAAGTTATATTTTTAACTAGTTTTTTAGTAAGATGGCAGAGAAAAAAGGCATTAAATTGTAAATTTAAAAAGAAAGGTTAAAATCCTTTTCTTATTAATTTTATTAGTATAATAAATATATTTGATTTCCAATTAAAAGATTTTTGTTTAATCCAAAAATAAAATAGACTAAAGTAGCAAAAAAGAAAATGCAAGAAATCTAAGCTTTCTGTATTAAAGGTTAAAATCCTTTTTTTAGTATTGAAACTAATAATTATTATTTTTAATTCAATTTTTTTTATAGTACCTGTATTATTAGCTGTAGCTTATTTAACTTTAGTTGAACGAAAGGTGCTTGGTTACATTCAGACTCGTAATGGCCCTAATGTAGTAGGAATTTATGGTGTTTTACAACCATTAGCAGATGGCCTAAAGCTTCTTATAAAGGAAACTTTAAAGCCTTTTAAAGCTTTAAGATTTTTATTTTATTTTTGTCCAGTTTTATTTTTAGGTTTAGCTTTAATTTTATGGGCTGTAATTCCAGTTAGTTATGCAAAATTAAAATTTAATCTATCTTTAATTTTAATTCTAGGTATTTCTAGTTTATCTGTTTATTCTTTATTAGGTTCAGGTTGGGCTTCTAATTCAAATTATTCTTTTTTGGGGGGAGTTCGGGCTGTTGCTCAAACGATATCTTATGAAATTAGGCTTGGCCTAATTCTTTTAGGTGTAATAATTTATAGAGGAAGATTTAAAATTAAAGTAATTAAAAAAAGTCAAAATATAATTTGATTAATATTTGTTTGTTTTCCTTCGTTTTTGATTTGATTTGTATCCACATTAGCTGAGACTAATCGAGCACCTTTTGATTTAACTGAAGGAGAATCGGAAATTGTTTCGGGTTATAAAGTTGAGTACGCGGGGGGACCTTTTGCAATATTTTTTATAGCTGAGTATGCAAAAATAATTTTTATGAATCTATTTTCTTGTTTATTATTTTTAGGAGGAGGGTCACCTGTTCAAGATTTATTTCCTTTAAAAATTATATTAGTATCTGTAAAGACAACTTTTCTAATAATTTTATTTCTTTGGATTCGTGCTTCTTATCCTCGTTTTCGTTATGATCAATTAATGTATTTAACTTGAAAGGTTTATTTACCTTTTTCATTAGGTTTATTAATTTTTTTAAGTTTCATGATACTTAGTTTAAAAATTTTACCACCTGGATTATGAAAAAAATAGAATTTGTTCCTAAAAAAAGGGTTCTAGCTGATAATTAGATTATTGAAGGTTAAAATCCTTCCAAATTTTATGAATCGAAAGATTATTATTTTATTTTTAATTAATATATTTATTAGAAGAATTATAGTTATAAGTAGGTATCATTGATTTTCTATTTGAATAGGTTTAGAAATTAATACAGTTTCTATTATTTGTTTAATTTGTTATAAATTTTCTCCTCGTAGTGTAGAAGCAACGATAAAGTATTTTTTAGTCCAAGCTTTTAGTGCGGCTATAATTTTAAAAGCTATTTTAGTAAAAGTTTGATTATTTGCTTCTTGAGAAATTAGGGGTTCTTTAAATATGTTTAGTTCTTTAGTGATAGTTTTTGCTTTGTCTTTAAAGTTAGGTTTATTTCCTTGTCATTATTGGTTTCCGGATGTTATGCAGGGAGTAAAACTTATGAAAGGTCTTTTATTAAGAACTTGACAAAAGGTGGCTCCTTTTATAATTTTAATTAGAGTTATAAAACATTTTAAAGCCCATACTATAGTTATAATAAGAACAATTTCTGTCCTGATAGGAGGATGGGGGGGTTTAAATCAAAGACAAGTTCGAAAGATTTTAGCTTTCTCATCTATCAGACATTTTGGTTGAATTTGTTGTGTGAGAGTTTATTCTGTAAAAATAAGAATAATAATGTTATTGATATATATAATTATAAGATCAACAGTTTTTTTAATACTCAATGAATTAAAGATTCATTCTTTGATTTCTTTTAATAATTTGGTATATTATAATTCTTGAAGAAGTTTAGTTTTGACTTTAGTTATGCTTTCTTTAGGGGGTTTACCTCCATTAGCAGGATTTTTAAAAAAGTTTGTAGGTTTACAGTGTTTACTAGAAAAAAAATTAATAATAAGTCCTATAATTTTAATAATTGGAAGATTATTAAGATTATATTTTTATCTTCGAGTTAGTTATAAAGTGAGATTATGCTTTTTTATTTTTCATTCTTTGTCTTTATTTTCATGACGAAAAATAAATTTTTTGAAAACTAATGCTTCTTTAAAAAGTTTTATAAAAAGATTTTTAGTTAGTTTAAGAATTTTTGGTCTTTTTTTATTTCCTTTAATAATATCTTTTTCAAAAATTATTTTTTTTTGGTAAATAAAATATTATAAAAAATTAATAAAAATTAGTATTTGTTATTTTGTATCTATATATAATATATAATTTTTTAAAAATAAAAATAGTATAATTAAAAGATTTAAAAGTAAAAAATGAGGTAAATTAACTAAATTTTTTGACTAAAATAGTTTTTTGTATTAATATATAAATAGAACAAATTAAAAATTATTAAAAGGTTTTAATAGATAAAAATAGAGCCCCACCTTTTTTTTTACTCTGCAAACAGAAATATATTTCAATAACTAAACTGATAATAATCTTACCTTTCCCGCCCTCAAGAAAGAAGCAAAATTACTAACCCCGAACCTCGAAGAGACTTAGAAAACTTATTAAAATGTAGTACTTGTCCCGCAAAGGAAAAATCTGATAATAAATCTGTTACTTATGCTATGGAAATGAGATTTTGTAAAGTTAGGAATATACTAATAAATTAGCAATAAAACATGGCTTATCCTGTGAAGCTAATATACGTTTAAATACAAATAAGGTGTATAAAAGGAGAGGTGTATAAAAGGAGAGGTGTATAAAAGGAGAGGTGTGTAAAAGGAGAGGTGTATAAAAGGAGAGGTGTGTGAAAGGAGAGGTGTATAAAAGGAGAGGTGTATAAAAGGTTTGATGAGTTTGGTAGAGAAAAGATTGATTTGGGATTCAAGATTTATAAGAATTAAAATTAGAGGTTTAAGAATTTAATATGTTTTATGAAGTTAAATTTATGAATCTTTTTTAATTAAGTTAAAATGAAAAAAATTTAAGAGTTTAAATACAAAGTATTAAAAATTAAGTTTTTAATTTCTATAAGGAAGTAGGTGTGAAAATAATTGTTGAATTCTAAAAATATGAAAATAATTTAATTTTAGGGTGAAAAATAAATTAAATATTATTTTAAATTTTTATTGTTTTTGGGTGGATTTGAAAGAGGGTCAATTTTTTAAAATTTTGATAAGTGAAGAATAAAAATTTAGGTTTAATTAATATAAAATTTAAAATATTTTTAATAAAATAATTTGAAAAGCTAGATATTAGTAAAATTTTTTGTATCTAAAAAGATTTGGTTAATTATAATTTAATTACCAAAAATATTAGTTTTTATTAAAAATTTTTATAAGGAGCTTCTGTTTGTTTAGTAGTTTCATTAAACGGCGGTAGTGTCACGATTGTGTAGAGGGGTGCAATTATTTGTCTTTTAAATGGAGGCTGATGCAAGTATAAGACGAAATTTAATTGGTTTTTAAAGAAATTATTTTTAGTAAAAATTTTTTTGCTTATAATAACTTTCTATTTTGTGTTCTGAGTCGGATTTAAAATTGTGATCTGAGGTTAGATTTAATTATGAAAATATTTATAATAATTATTTATAAATTAATTTTAGGCTTTAATCTAAAATTGAAAGGT